TTAAAGAAAAAAAGGATCTCTTCCAATTTGAAAAACCCATTGTAACTATTCTTTTCGACCCTAAACGATGGAAACGTCCCTTACGTTATATAAAAAACAATCGATTTGAAAATGCTGTAAGAACTGAAATGTCACAATATTATTTTTGTACATGTCAAAGTGATGGAAACGAAAGAATAGCTTTTACGTATCCCCCCAGTTTGGCAACTTTTTTGGAAATGATGCAAAGAAAGACATCTCTGTTCCCAAAGGAAAAAGTCCCCTCTAATTCTAATGAATTTTATAATCAGTGGAGTTATATCAATGAACATAAACAGAAAAATCTAAACAAACATTTTATAAATAGAGTAAAAGCTCTCGATAAAAATCTAGCTCAAACTCTCACTAAAGAATCCATTATTCTGAATGTACTCGAAAAAAGAACTCGATTGTGTAATGATAAGACTAAAAAAGAATATTTACCAAAAATATATGATCCTTTCGTAAATGGACCCTATCGTGGACGAATCAAAAAATTGTTTTCACTTTCAATTAAAAATGAAATTTCTATAAAAAATTATATAGAAAAGTTTTTAATAAATAAGATTCATAGTATCCTTCTTATTATTAATCGTCTAGAATTTGAACAGAAACTAAATCTATTTGATAGAAAAGCATGCGCAAAGCAAGTGGATTATTTATTGAACTTAATCAATGAATTTGCTTTAAAATCAGCATCAAGTTTAAATTTTACAGAACCTTTTTTAGTTGCTGAACATGAACAAATAAGAATTAATTCAGAAGATAGAATCCAAATTATCAAATTTTTATTTGATACAGATACAACTCTTCGAAACGAGAAAACGATAAAAAAAGAATCTATTGCACTAAAAGAAATACATAAAAAAATCCCTAGATGGTCATACAAGTTAATTAACGATTTGGAACAACAGGAGGGAGAAAACGAGGAGAGTGGGGTAGAGAACCATCAGATTCGCTCAAGAAAAGCAAAACGTGTAGTTATTTTTACTGATAACCAAGAGAATACTGATACTTATAGTAATACCCAAGAAACTAATAATACTGATCAAACAGACGAAGTGGCTTTGATACGTTATTCACAACAATCGGATTTTCGTCGAGATCTAGTTAAAGGCTCTATGCGTGCTCAAAGACGTAAAATAGTTACTTGGAAATTCTTTGAGGCAGATGTGCATTCCCCCCTCTTTTTGGACCGAATAGACAAATCCCCCTTTTTTTCTTTTGATATTTCCGAACGTATAAACCAAATTTTTAGAAATGGTATGTGGACAAACACAGAATTCAAAATTTCGGATTCTAAAGAGAAAACCACAGAAGAAAGTGAGAAAAAAAGGGAAGAGGAGAAAAAAGAGGAAGTCAAAAGAAAGGAGAAAGTACGTATAGAAATAGCAGAAGCCTGGGATAGTATTTTACTTGCTCAAGTAATAAGAGGTTTTTTATTAGTAACCCAATCGATTCTTAGAAAATATATTTTATTGCCTTCATTGATAATAGTTAAAAATATCGCCCGTATGTTATTATTTCAATTTCCCGAATGGTCCGAGGATTTTAAGGATTGGAATCGAGAAATGTATGTTAAATGCACCTATAATGGCGTTCAATTATCAGAAAAAGAATTTCCGAAAAACTGGTTAACAGACGGTATTCAGATTAAGATCCTATTTCCTTTTCGTTTGAAACCTTGGCATAGATCGAACTCACGAGCCCCTTATAATGATCCAATGAAAAAGAAAGATTCAAAAAATGATTCTTGTTTTTTAACAATTTTTGGAATGGAAGCAGAATTCCCCTTTGATTCTCCCAGAAAACAAGAATCATTTTTTGAACCCATTTTTAAAGAATTAAAAAGAAAAATTAGAAAATTGAAAAAGAAATGCTTTCTAATTCTAAGAATTTTTAAAGAAAAAACAAGGTTGGTTCTAAATGTTTCAAAAGAAATAAAAAAACGGGTTATTAAAAGGATTCTGTTTTTAAAAGAAAAAAAAAAAGAACTATCAAAAATGAATCCAATTCGATTTCGATTATTTGAATTGCGAAAAAGAAAAGTAAATGAATTGAGTAAAACTAAAAAAAATTTGATAATAAGTAATCTAATGATTCATGAATCGTCCATTGAAACTATACCTCGGAATTGGACAAATTTTTCGTTGACAGAAAAAAAAATACAGGATCTAACTGATAGAACAAACACAATTCTAAATCAAATAGAAAAAATTACAAATGAAAAAAAGGGCGGATTTAGAATTCCGGATCGAAATATTCGTTTTAACAAAATAAGTGATGATGATAAGGGGTTGGAATCACAAAAAAATATTTGGCAGATATTAAAAAGAAAAAATGCTCGACTAATACGTAAATCACATTATTTTATAAAAGTTTTCGGTGAAAGGATATACATAGATATCTTTCTGTGGATCATTAATATTTCTAGGATCAATACACAACCATTTATGGATTCAATAAAAAAAATTATTAATAAATACATTACCAACAATGAAACAAATCAAGAAAAAACAGATAAAAATTTAATTTGTTTTATTTCGACTATAAAAACGGCACTATATAATACTAATATTAGTAATCAAAATTCTATTAGTAATAAAAATGCAAATACTTTGTGTGACTTATCCGGCTTTTCACAAGCCTATGTATTTTACAAACTCGCACAAACCCAACTTCTTAATTTCGATTTTTATAAGTTAAAATCTATCTTTCAATATAATGGAGCAGCTCCTTTTATTAAGAATGAAATGAGGAGTTATTTTGTTGGAACACAAGAACCTTTTCTTTCTCAATTAAAACATAAGATTCATCAGAATTCTGGAATAAATCAATGGACAAGTTGGTTAAGGAATCATTATCAATATGATATTTCTCACATTATATGGTCTAGACTAGTACCACAAAAATGGCGAAACAGATTCAATCACCACCGTATGAATCAAAAAAAAGATTTAGGCAACTCATCTAAAAAGACGCAATTTCTTCACTACGAAAAACTAAAAAAAATGGAAATGACTTCATTACTGAATGAAAAAGAGAATTTTAAAAAACAATATAGATATGATCGGTTAGCATATAAATCTATTAATTCTGAAAATACGAAGTACTCGTCAATTTATGAATTGTTATTCTACGTAAAAAATAATCAAGAAGTTTTTTCGAATTCTAACAAAAATAAACGAAAATCTTTTTATATGATGGAAGATATTCCTATCATCCCTATCAATAATGATCGAGTACAAGATGATATTAGAAATATGGAGAAAAATCTGGATAGAAAATATTTTGATTGGAGAATTATTCATTTTTGTCTTAGAAAGAAAAAAAATCTTGAAGCTTGGATCAATATTGATCCTGGCCCAAAAAGTAAAAAAAAAATGACTAAGGATAAACTTAATAATTATCAAATAATTGATAAAATAAATAAGCAAGTTTTTTTTTATCTCACGATTCATGAAGCTCAAGAAATCAATTTATCCAATCAAAAAAGTTTTTTGGATTGGATGGGAATGAATGAAGAAATATTAAATCGCCCCATATCAAATCTTGAACGTTGGTTCTTCCCCGAATTTTTGAGACTTTATAATTTGTATAAAATGAAACCTTGGTTTATACCAAAAAAATTACTTCTTTTAGATTCTAATATAAATGAAAACACTACTGATATTGAAAACAAAAGTATTGCAGGAAATAAAAAAAAAGATCCTTTTATATCCCCTAATGAAAAAAAATCTCTTGAATTAAAAAACCGAAATAAAGAGCAAAAAGAATCTGCGGACCAAGCAAACCTTGAATCCGCTCTTTCAAACCAAGAAAAAGATGTTGAAGAAGATTATATGGGCTCGGACATGAAAAAACAGAAAAATAAAAAGCAATACAAAAACAATACAAAAGCGGAGTTTGATTTCTTACTAAAAAGGTATTTTCATTTTCAATTGCGATGGGATGATATTTTAAATAAAAAAATAATCAATAACATCAAAGTATATTGTCTCCTGCTTAGACTGATAAATCCACGAGAAATAACTATATCCTCTATTCAAAAGGGAGAAATAAGTCTTGATATTCTGATGATTCAGAAAAATTTAACTCTTACAGAATTCATCAAAAGAGGAATTTTTATTATTGAACCAATTCGTCTATCTATAAAAAATGACGGGCAATTTATTATGTATCAAACCATTGGTATTTCGTTGGTTCATCAAAGTAAGCACAAAATAAATCAAAAATACCGAGAAAAAACCCATGTTGATAAGAATTCTGATGAAGTCATTACCAAATATAAAAAGATGACGGGAAATAGAGATAAAAATCATTATGATTTGTTTGTTCCTGAAAATCTTTTATCACCTAGACTTCGGAGAGAATTTAGAATTCTAATTTGTTTCAATTCTAGGAATCGAAATGATATGCATAAAAATTCAGCATTGGGGAATGGTAATAAGGTAAACAGTCGGGTTTTAGATAAAAGCAAAGGATATAAAAAGAAAATTTTTAAATTAAAGTTATTTCTGTGGCCCAATTATCGATTAGAAGATTTAGCTTGTATGAATCGGTATTGGTTTGATAGCAATAACGGCAGTCGTTTCAGTATGGTAAGGATACATATGTATCCGCGATTGAAAATTCATTACTAAGACATTTTTGCTATCTTTCCCATATCGCAGCGGGTCTATGACGACAAGGAGGTGCACACAGTCATTGTATTACATTCCATTCTGATACATGATACTAATTCAATGATATATCAATTCGATCTAGAAATGAATCAATAAAATTGTATGATTTTAAGTTTTTGGAGTATGGAAAACAAACATCCTTTTGTATACCTTTTCAAATCGAATTTTGAAATTAAAATAGGATTCTTTTTAGCTAAAAAAATTCGAAATTAGAGCGAAATTAAGATTATTGTCTATACCAAACTAAAACAAGTGACATTATTATTACCGATCAATAAAGATATCTATCAATCAAAA